ATGCTCTACTCCGGGTAAAGATCTGCCCGATATTGATTTGCACATATAGGACAAATCTTTCTGATCACCATTTCTTTTTTATGACTTTTTTCAATTAATTTAAAATCTTTCACCAAGTATTTAGTTTGAGATTCCCTCGCTTCACAAATAGGATATCTTTACAAATAACAAAGAGGAATCCTTTTTCATACGCGCAGTAATCGTAGATATATTACCAATTGGGTTTTTTATAAACAGAGCCTGGATTTTTCATTTTTTTAGTCCAACCAAAGCCAACCATAAATTATTCTAATTGATAATAGTACTATGAATCCCCACAAACAATGGATCTAATTGCATGCACTTCACGCTCCAATTTTTTGATGATTCCTTTTTTATTTCTTGGGCGAAAGAGAGGATATCTCGCTCGGGGAAGAGAACGGGGAAATCCCATATGACCCCATATTTCTGACAAGTCGCACTATACGTCAACCCAAGATGCATCTTCCTCTCCAGGAATTCGGAAAGGTACTTTTGGAACACCAATAGGCATGGATTAAAAGAAAAAAGAACTAAATACTCTATTTCACTTTGATATGAAAACGTAACAATAGGGTTTTATTGTCTTTAAAATATTGGCTTTATCATAATTAATTTTATCCATAGATTAGAAAAATTCAAAAATAAAGACAAAATAAATAAAGGAATTTTTTGACGAATAGGTTCTTTTGAAGATAAATTAAGGATGGACGCGTTTACTCCTTGAAAATGGTATCAACCCCCCGTTGCGTATTGGTACTTATCGAGTATAGAATAAACCTGCTTCTCTTTGTTCCTACGAAGAGAATTGTTCAATTATTATGAACAGAATAGAATAAATATTAACCTAACGCTTCCCTTGTTAGGAAATAATCCCTTGAACAAGGGAGGTCATAGGATAGTCATAGTATAGTCTTTTCTAATGCAATAAAGTTGCGCAGTGTCCATTTTTCTTTGCGAAAGGGGTATTTTCCATGGGTTTGCCTTGGTATCGTGTTCATACCGTTGTATTGAATGATCCCGGCCGGTTGCTTTCCGTTCATATAATGCATACAGCTCTGGTTGCTGGTTGGGCGGGCTCGATGGCTCTGTATGAATTATCAGTTTTTGATCCTTCTGACCCTGTTCTTGATCCAATGTGGAGACAGGGTATGTTCGTTATACCCTTCATGACTCGTTTAGGAATAACCAACTCATGGGGAGGTTGGAGTATCACAGGAGGGACTGTAACGAATCCGGGGATTTGGAGTTACGAAGGTGTGGCAGGGGCACATATTGTATTTTCTGGCTTATGCTTTTTGGCAGCTATCTGGCATTGGGTTTATTGGGATCTAGAAATATTTTGTGATGAACGTACAGGAAAACCTTCTTTGGATTTGCCCAAGATCTTTGGAATTCATTTATTTCTATCCGGGGTGGCTTGCTTTGGTTTTGGTGCATTTCATGTAACAGGCTTGTATGGTCCTGGAATATGGGTGTCCGATCCTTATGGACTAACGGGAAAAGTACAACCTGTAAATCCATCATGGGGCGTGGAAGGTTTTGATCCTTTTGTTCCGGGAGGAATAGCTTCTCATCATATTGCAGCGGGTACATTGGGAATATTAGCGGGTCTATTCCATCTTAGTGTCCGACCACCGCAACGTCTATATAAAGGATTGCGTATGGGAAATATTGAAACCGTACTCTCCAGTAGTATCGCGGCTGTCTTTTTTGCAGCTTTTGTTGTTGCTGGAACTATGTGGTATGGTTCAGCAACTACCCCTGTCGAATTATTTGGTCCCACTCGTTATCAATGGGATCAGGGGTACTTCCAGCAAGAGATATATCGAAGAGTTAGTGCCGGGCTAGCAGAAAATCAAAGTTTATCAGAAGCCTGGTCTAAAATTCCTGAAAAATTAGCCTTTTATGATTATATCGGCAATAATCCGGCAAAAGGAGGGTTATTCAGGGCAGGTTCAATGGATAACGGAGATGGAATAGCGGTTGGATGGTTAGGACACCCTATCTTTCGAGATAAAGAGGGGCGTGAGCTTTTTGTACGTCGTATGCCTACTTTTTTTGAAACATTTCCAGTCGTTTTGGTAGACGGCGATGGAATTGTTAGAGCTGATGTTCCTTTTAGAAGGGCAGAATCTAAGTATAGTGTTGAACAAGTAGGTGTAACCGTTGAGTTCTATGGCGGCGAACTCAATGGAGTCAGTTATAGTGACCCTGCTACTGTAAAAAAATATGCTAGACGCGCTCAATTGGGTGAAATTTTTGAATTAGATCGTGCAACTTTGAAATCCGATGGTGTTTTTCGTAGCAGTCCAAGGGGGTGGTTTACTTTTGGGCATGCTTCGTTTGCTTTGCTCTTCTTCTTCGGACACATTTGGCATGGTGCTAGAACCTTGTTCAGAGATGTTTTTGCTGGTATTGACCCAGATTTGGATGCTCAAGTAGAGTTTGGAGCATTCCAAAAACTTGGGGATCCAACTAC